CCTTTCACTCGTAGTATGGGGAAGAAGTGGACTCTAGAAGTACTACTAATTGAGTTGAGGAATCAAACTCTATTAATTGTTTTATAGATCGTTCTGCAAATCCTTTTTTACTTTTTAATTCAAATATCTTCATTTCGAAATTCCAGTGGATTCTAGTGGAATAAGGTATTATATGAATAATACTCTTCCAATCAAACAAATATTTCAATGATTCCCATCTTTGTATTTCGAAAGTAAAAGGGATACAGATGATACGAAATTTATTCCAACCTAATTCTTCCTAAATTTTCTATTCTATTTCAACAAATGGGCTCTTATCCGAATTATATATGGACAATGAGGAAGAACGGACCCCTTTTATTTTTGATTTATTTTCCTTTTTTCAATTATTTTTCAAGGAGGAAGTCGTTCTGTTAAGTGTATACGCACTTTCTATGATAAACAAAATAGATATAGTGGTTGTCTAACAAAATACTATGCATAATAAGATCTTGTCTTGGGCGAGTCACGTATTGCGTATTTATCGCTTGTTTTATTATTTTCGAAATTTGATTTATGCTTTATCGACTCATTTCATATCATGGTTCAAGCGTTAAAAATCTGTGAGGTTTACTACTCCTTTTCGAAATCCGAAGAAGTTCCCATAGAACTCTTGTCAATGGCTCGATCAATTCTTTTTTCGGAATGCTAAAAAAAAGATTACGTTATTTTATTAATATATGCCCATATCATTTTCCTTCATTGATTTGATTCTTGCGATGGATATTGGGATTTATATTGGAAATAATAAGAAATCTAGGAATTAGAACCATAACCATAAGAGTAAGAGTTCCCTTTCGATTATTTCAGATTGATCGGAATAAATAAATGTAGCAAAGAAATAGAATTGGGTGCTATGTACATTCCACATATGGACATATATGAAGATAATATTGTAGATTGATCTATATTAATTGTTAAGCCTCTATCTTTATTATAGAGTACAACTTTATACACTAATAGATAGTATGGTAGAAAGAAATATACGAATATTTCTTTCTACCATACTATTGGATCTCATAGAATACTGCCAATTCTAGTCCACTCATTTCATTTAAGACAATAAATTGGAATCCTTTTCGTTTTTTTTTCTTCAATCATTGATAAGAACGCAGAAGTCAAGTTTCATTCAAATTAATTAATTATTTTGACTGACAGTTTTTACGTAAATGATAAGGAGAAAAGCAGTAGGAACTAGAATAAACAGTGCAGTAGCAATAAATGCGAGAATATTTACTTCCATAATCTCATCGTTTTTTTACTTCGCAATAACTCGGGATTTAATCCCATAGAGATGATAAATCTTTCGCCTGTAAATTCAATGGATGAATTACCTCTCGATGCGATGATGTTGATCCTATTCAATATCATGAATAACAATATCTGAGCTATCAAATCAATTCATCGTCGAGAATTGAATAGTATAACATAGACAGATCTTTTATCCATACCGAATCCAAAATTGGATTCCTGATCCAATCAAGAATTCTTTTATTTATCATTCTTTTCTGTTCTTTCTTTTCTATAACTTACCCTACGTCTTCCTTGTACAATCATCTGATGAAGTATCATCAGACCACCTCCCCACTTCCATTAGTCATAAACCCAAACAAACAATAGAAGTGAAATGGAAAAAGAAAAGCGAGAGATGAATTGATGTATTTATTGGATCCGTCGGGACTGACGGGGCTCGAACCCGCAGCTTCCGCCTTGACAGGGCGGTGCTCTGACCAATTGAACTACAATCCCAGGGAAATAAGGGATATAGAAAATTTGATTCTTTTTTATTCCTCCGTATCAGGTATTTCTGAAGAACAAGGGGGTTATACCATCTCATGGTAGATTGGCGAATTATTGGGCCGAGCTGGATTTGAACCAGCGTAGACATATTGCCAACGAATTTACAGTCCGTCCCCATTAACCGCTCGGGCATCGACCCAGGAAGAATCCATTTTAGGCTTATTGGTAATCCATGATCAACTTCCTTTCGTAGTACCCTACCCCCAGGGGAAGTCGAATCCCCGCTGCCTCCTTGAAAGAGAGATGTCCTGAACCACTAGACGATGGGGGCATACTTGCCCGACCGCCCTCATACTATGATCATAGTATGAACAGTTTTTTGAAATTGTCAATATAATGGAATGATATGATTAGATCCGAGGGATCTTTCTGTTTTTCACGATTTCAGAGAATTTTTTGATTCGTCATTCATGAATCATTCATTCTAATCGCTATTCTCTATATAAATCTATTATAGTTATAGAAATCGATATTCTATTAAATACAAATAATACGACAGATAGCATTCGTTCGGGTAGTGATTTGTCCTTCAGAAAAGATAAAAGGGGTGAAATTCTCTTTCTTCCGCTTTTGTTCATTGATTCAGTCATTGTTAAAATGAGATATGCCTATCTCTATCTTACACTAAGCTAGGACATTAACAAAGGACAAATCTGGCAAG